ATCCATGAAACAACTCTCAGAAATATTTTTCCCTTTTGGAAGATACAGGGGCGAAACAATCAACCTATTGATATTGCAAGACCAAAAAGATTCTTCCAATGTCTCATTTCTGGGTCCAATGGAATTCATAGGTATAGGAAGAAGCCCCATCAAATAGAGATTTTTTCTTTCGACAATCTTTCGATTGTTAATACGAGATATAAGGACCGCTACTACAAGCAGTATTATACCTTTGATCGTGAAATATCGATTGCTTCTTGAACCCTGTGAATCACGTGAAAGTAGGATACTCCAAATTCGGGGGTCAAAGAGTTTCATAAAACGTTCTTGGTGGAAAAGAATGTGAGTGAAAGATCCCACTGAATCGAATTTGGTCCATGAATCTAAGAAATAGTGAGAATTCTTGATCTCTCTCAATATCTCTCTCAATTCGAAGATCCAGGATTTGAATTGATGTCCTCTCATTGATTCCTCCTAAAGATTTCATTTCAATTGGAATTTGGTTATTTACGATGTACGATGATCCCTGTTAAGCATCCATGGCTGAATGGTTAAAGCGCCCAACTCATAATTGGCAAATTCGTAGGTTCAATTCCTGCTGGATGCACGCCAATGGGAACGTTCAATAAGTCTATTAGAATTGGCTCTGTATCAATGGAATCTCATCATCCATACATACCGAATTGGTATGGTATATTCATACCATAACATATGAACAGTAAGAACTAGAATTCTTATTGATACTGGAACTCATAGGGAAGAAAATGGATTTATGGATGGAATCAAATATGCAGTATTTACAGAAAAAAGTATTCGGTTATTGGGGAACAATCAATATACTTCTAATGTCGAATCAGGATCAACTAGGACAGAAATAAAGCATTGGGTCGAACTCTTCTTTGGCGTCAAGGTAATAGCTATAAATAGTCATCGAGTCCCGGGAAAGGGTAGAAGAATGGGACCTATTATGGGACATACAATGCATTACAAACGTATGATCATTACGCTTCAACCAGGTTATTCTATTCCACCTCTTATAGAGAAAAGAACTTAAAGCAAAATACTTAATAACACGGCGATACATTTATACAAAACTTCTACCCCGAGCACACGCAATGGAGCCATAGACAGTCAAGTAAAATCCAATCCACGAAATAATTTGATCCATGGACAGCGTCGTTGTAGTAAAGGTCGTAATGCCAGAGGAATCATTACCGCAGGGCATAGAGGGGGAGGTCATAAGCGTCTATACCGTAAAATAGATTTTCGACGGAATGATAAAGACATATCTGGTAGAATCGTAACCATAGAATACGACCCTAATCGAAATGCACACATTTGTCTCATACACTATGGGGATGGTGAGAAGAGATATATTTTACATCCCAGAGGGGCTATAATTGGAGATACCATTGTTTCTGGTACAGAAGTTCCTATATCAATGGGAAATGCCCTACCTTTGAGTGCGGTTTGAACTATTGATTTACGTAATTGGAAGTAACCAATTAGGTTTACGACGAAACCTAGAAATCGATCACTGATCCAATTTGAGTACCTCTACGGGAGAAACCTCAGCAGAAAACTGTTGAGTAACGGCAGCAAGTGATTGAGTTCAGTAGTTCCTCATAGAAAATTATTGACTCTAGAGATATGGTAATATGGAGAAGACAAAAAAAAATTGTTTGAAGCACGCACAGAACCGGAGAGCGCCCCTTGTTTCAAAGAGAGGAGGCCGGGTTATTCACATTTAATTTGATGGTCAGAGGCGAATTAAAAGCTAAGCAGTGGTAATTATAAAGATCCCCCGGGGAAAAATAGAGATGTCTCCTACGTTACCCGTAATATGTGGAATGGAAGTATTGACGTAATTTCATAGAGTCATTCGGTCTGAATGCTACATGAAGAACATAAGCCAGATGACGGAACGGGGAGACCTAGGATGTAGAAGATCATAACATGAGTGATTCGGCAGATTTGGATTCCTATATATCCACTCATGTGATACTTCATCATACGATTCATATAAGATCCATCTGTCTAGATATCATCATATACATCTAGAAAGCCGTATGCTTTGGAAGAAGCTTGTACAGTTTGGGAAGGGGTTTTTATTGATAAAAAAGAAGAATCTACTTCAACCGATATGCCCTTAGGCACGGCCATACATAACATAGAAATCACACTTGGAAAGGGTGGACAATTAGCTAGAGCGGCAGGTGCTGTAGCGAAACTGATTGCAAAAGAGGGTAAATCGGCCACATTAAGATTACCATCTGGGGAGGTCCGTTTGATATCCAAAAACTGCTTAGCAACAGTCGGACAAGTGGGTAATGTTGGGGTGAACCAAAAAAGTTTGGGTAGAGCCGGATCTAAGCGTTGGCTAGGTAAGCGTCCTGTAGTAAGAGGAGTAGTTATGAACCCTGTAGACCATCCCCATGGGGGCGGTGAAGGGAGAGCTCCGATTGGTAGAAAAAAACCCGCAACTCCTTGGGGTTATCCTGCGCTTGGAAGAAGAAGTAGGAAAAGGAAAAAATATAGTGATAGTTTTATTCTTCGTCGCCGTAAATAAATAAGAATATAGAAAACTGAATTTTTAGAATTTGAAATAATGTGATGGGCGAACGACGGGAATTGAACCCGCGCGTGGTGGATTCACAATCCACTGCCTTGATCCACTTGGCTACATCCGCCCCTTATCTAGCTAAAGGATTTTAGCTTTTTTCTTTTTCCATTCATCATTATTGTATTTATTCTTACCTTCATACTTAGACCGATATATTGGGCATAGAATGCCAATTTTAAAAATGTAATGTAATAAAGGAGTAATCCCCTGTGACACGTTCAATAAAAAAAAATCCTTTTGTAGCTAATCATTTATCGGCAAAAATTGAAAAACTAAACATAAGGGAGGAGAAAGAAATAATAGTAACTTGGTCTAGGGCATCTACCATTATACCCACAATGATTGGCCATACAATTGCTATTCATAATGGAAAGGGGCATTTACCTATTTATATAACAGATCGTATGGTGGGTCATAAATTGGGAGAATTCGTGCCTACTCTAACTTTCGCAAGACATGCAAAAACCGATAATAAATCTCGTCGTTAATTTTTTCATTTTTTTTTTATGAGGCAGTTTTTATTCATTTAGTGGGGATAACCTTATGATAAATAGAAAGAACTCGCGTTGGAGTACAGAAATTAAAGCTTTAGCTCAACATAAACATATATGTATGTCGGTTTTCAAAGCACGAAGAGTAATTGATCAGATTCGTGGACGCTCCTATGAAGAAGCACTTATGATACTAGAACTTATGCCTTATCGAGCATCTTATCCCATTTTGAAATTAGTTTTTTCCGCGGCAGCAAATGCTAGTAATAACATGGGCTTAAACAAAGCTTATTTATTTATTAGTAAAGCTGAAGTTAACGCAGGTACTATTGTGAAAAAATTAAGACCCCGGGCTCGAGGACGTAGTTATCCGATAAAAAGACCCACTTGTCATATAACAATTATATTGAGGGATAAAACTAAATTATTTAAAGATGAATCTTAACTTTCGATTCATCTTTCGAAAAATATATATGGAAAGATAATCTAATAGAAAAATATGGGACAAAAAATAAATCCACTTGGTTTCAGACTTGGTACAACCCAAAGTCATCATTCCTTTTGGTTCGCACAACCACAAAATTATTCCGCGGGTATACAGGAAGATGAAAAAATACGGAATTGTATCAAGGATTATGTACAAAAAAATAAGAGAACGTCCTCAGGTTTCGAAGGAATAGCACGTATACAAATAAAAAAAAGAATCGATTTGATCCAAGTCATAATCCATATTGGATTCTCTAATTTATTAATAGAGGGCCGAACACGAGGAATCGAAGAATTACAGATGAATGTACAAAAGGAGTTTCATTCTGTGAACCGTAGACTCAACATTGCTATAACAAGAGTTGAAAAACCTTATGGACAACCCAATATTCTTGCGGAATATATAGCTTTACAATTAAAAAATAGAGTTTCATTTCGAAAAGCAATGAAAAAAGCTATTGAATTAACTGAACAAACGGATACAAAAGGAATTCAAGTACAAATTGCCGGGCGTATCGACGGAAAAGAAATTGCACGCGTCGAATGGATCAGAGAGGGTAGGGTTCCTCTACAAACAATTCGTGCTAAAATTGATCATTGTTCCTATACAACTCGAACTATCTATGGAGTATTAGGCATAAAAATTTGGATATTTGTAGATGAGAAATAATGGACCTTTATTTGTCTTGCCGTTCTGTCCAGTGATAGAACAAAAAAAAGAAAAAAATGACAAATTTGATTTTTTATTCCATTAAATCAAACAAAACTGAGCAATTCAAATTCTATAAGGTTGAATAAAAATTAGATTGATCATTTAAGATAATTGCTATGCTTAGTGTGTGACTCGTTAGTTTTTTTGTTAGTTTATAGTATAGTTGGAATTCAAAAAATTTGACTGACCCTCACTATGAGCTTACTAACTATATAAACTAATAACCAACTTATGGCTTCGTTTCATATTGTCGAGATTCCAAGAAACAGTCACTATATGACTAGATCGATCATATAGTTGTAGCAACTGAAATTTTTTCATAAAAATTTTAAATTTTATTATAAGTTGCGAAACAAAAATAAAGGGATGTGGATAAATGGAAGGATGATAGAAAGAAAGAACACAAAGTATCAATGATATATGATTCCAATATGTATGGTTTATGAATTATCTCACAAAAGGCAATGTGATAAAGCATCAATACTGATATAATATCAATAATTAAAGATAACGAGCCTCGGGTTAATATAAACTAAGAAAATTAACTCAGGAACGAATTTTGTTGGGGTTCCATTGCGGAGTTCGGGCCTAACCATTAACGAAGAGGCTATGGGAACGACAGAACCCATGATTGCATAGGATTTCATGAAAACAAACGAATCCTAATGATTCATTGGGTGGGATGGCGGAACGAACCAAGAACAAATTGATTTATTCTAAAAGTAACAAGGTCTTGACCCTACGAATGTAGCACGAAAGAGTCAATATTCGCCCGCGAAACCCTTAGTTTTTAGTTATTGATCTACATTTTGTTTTAGCGCGATTCGATACAAAATAAATAATGTTGATCTGGTATATAAAGCTTACTCTTAACTATATAACATAACAATACTAAACTATCCTAGAATAACAAAATCAAATAATATAACAAAACAAAATAACATAATAAATTCCATTACATTACTAAGTGTATTGTGTATCATTGTATTAATATTAAATATGTGTGTATCCGTAGTAATATTAATGAATCATTTCATTCGCGAGGAGCCGGATGAAAAGAAACTCTCATGTCCGGTTCTGCAGTAGAGATGGAATTTAATTAAGAAAGAACCATCAACTATAACCCCAAAAGAACAAAATTTCGTAAACAACATAGAGGAAGAATGAAAGGAATATCTTGTCGAGGCAATCGTATTTGTTTCGGCGGATACGCTCTTCAAGCACTTGAACCCGCTTGGATCACGGCTAGACAGATGGAAGCAGGACGAAGAGCAATGACACGATATGCGCGTCGTGGCGGAAAAATATGGGTACGTATATTTCCCGACAAACCTGTTACAGTAAGACCCGCAGAAACACGTATGGGTTCGGGGAAGGGGGCCCCCGAATATTGGGTATCCGTTGTTAAACCGGGTCGAATACTTTATGAAATGGGCGGAGTATCAGAAACTGTAGCCAGAGCAGCTATTAAAATAGCTGCGTGCAAGATGCCTATACGAACTCAATTCGTTATTGAGGGATAGGGATGCAGAAATTAAAAGATAAGGTGATGATGAAAAATAGAAGTTTATTTTTTTATAGACAGACAATATTTCTTTTTATTTCTTTTTTATCCTTTGCAGCAAAATAACAGATTAAAATAAAAATGATATGATTCAACCTCAGACCCTTTTGAATGTAGCGGATAATAGTGGAGCTCGAAAATTGATGTGTATTCGAGTCCTAGGAGCTGGTAACCAACGATATGCTCATATTGGTGACGTTGTTGTTGCCGTAATCAAAGAAGCAGTACCAAATATGCCTCTAGAAAGATCAGAAGTTATTAGGGCTGTAATTGTGCGTACATGTAAAGAACTCAAACGTTACAACGGCATGATAATACGATATGATGACAATGCCGCAGTTGTTATTGATCAAGAAGGAAATCCAAAAGGAACTCGAGTTTTTGGTGCGATCGCTCGGGAATTGAGACAGTTGAATTTTACTAAAATAGTTTCATTAGCTCCCGAGGTATTATAAATACTAGTAGTATATTAAATAAACTTATGATATAACGGGGTATTTGGAATGGGTCAAGTCAATTAGTAGATTATGTATCACGCATATACTTTTAATAAATTTAATTAATATAAATAAATTTATTTATTATTTATTAAAATAATAAATAAACATGTTGATTATATAAAAATTAGGGGGTACCAATAATTATAGTTCGCCATGGGTAAGGATACTATTGCCGATATAATAACTTCTATAAGAAATGCTGACATGGATAAAAAAAGAACGGTTCGAATAGCATCTACTAATATTACCGAAAACATTGTAAAAATACTTCTACGAGAGGGTTTTATCGAAAACGTTCGTAAACATCAGGAAAGTAACAAATGTTTCTTGGTTTTAACCCTACGACATAGACGGAATCGAAAGGGAATATATGGAACTATTTTAAAACGTATCAGCCGACCTGGTCTACGAATCTATTCCAACTATCAACAAATTCCTAAGATTTTAGGTGGAATGGGAATCGTAATTCTTTCGACTTCTCGAGGTATAATGACAGATCGAGAAGCTCGACTAGAAAAAATCGGGGGAGAAATTTTGTGTTATATATGGTGATCTTACACCCCTTCCTCCTGTTATCTTAATTTTATCTCTAACTTCCCTTTTGGAAAAAGAGAGTAAAAATAAATTATATAACCCTTTCTCCATTAGTTGATACTTCAAGAGGCTTACCTCGAATAAAAGACTAAAATTAATTCATAAAGGTTTAATTACTGAATCGCTTCCCAACGGTATGCTCCGGGTCCTTTTACTTTTAGATAATGAAGATCTAATTCTAGGTTATGTTTCAGGGAGGATACGGCACAGTTTTATATAGATACTACCATGAGATAGAGTCAAAATTGAAATAAGTGGTTATGATTCAACCAGGGGACGTAGAATTTATAGAATTCACAAATTCGAACTATTGGGTGATTTTTTAAACATTCCTTTCATAGGGATACAATTTGAAGTTAAAAAAATCAAGAAACTTATTTTTCAAGGAGTAGATTCAGAATTAAGATAAGGAATGAGAAATATGAAAATAAGGGCTTCTGTTCGTAAAATTTGTGAAAAATGTCGACTTATCCGTAGGCGTGGACGGATTATAGTGATTTGTTCCAATCCGAGACATAAACAGAGACAAGGGTAATCTTTCTAAACTAAATAAAGAATTTTCTAAAAGAAAAAGAAGGACCCGTGTAAAAGAATCTGTTTTAACATGAAATGGATATCTCCGTATCTTTCCGTATATTTCTGACTCATATTTATGAGATGATATGATATGACAAAACCTATACCAAGAATTGGTTCGCGTAAGAATGGGCGTATTGGTTCACGCAAGAATGGACGTAGAATACCAAAAGGTGTTATTCATGTTCAAGCAAGTTTCAACAATACCATTGTAACTGTTACAGATGTACGAGGACGAGTAGTTTCTTGGGCCTCCGCGGGTACTTCTGGATTCAAAGGCACAAAACGAGGGACACCCTATGCTGCTCAAGCAGCAGCTATAAATGCTATTCGTACGGTGCAGGGCATGCAACGAGCAGAAGTTATGATAAAAGGCCCCGGTCTCGGAAGAGATGCAGCATTACGAGCCATTCGTAGAAGTGGTCTACTATTAAGTTTCGTGCGCGATGTAACACCTATGCCACATAATGGATGTCGACCCCCTAAAAAAAGACGTGTGTAGAAATAAGAATTAAATGGATTTCAAGAGAAATAAATGATTCAATGATCTGATTAAATAACAATATTTAGTATGGTTCGAGAGGGAGTAGGAGGGTCCACTCGAACATTACAGTGGAAGTGTGTTGAATCAAAAATAGATAGTAAGCGTCTTTATTATGGTCGTTTCATTCTGTCCCCGCTTATGAAAGGTCAAGCCGATACCATTGGTATTGCCATGCGAAGGGCTTTACTTGGAGAAATAGAAGGAACATGTATCACACGCGCAAAATCTGAGAAGGTACCACATGAATATTCTACAATAGTAGGTATTAAAGAATCAGTCCACGAAATATTAATAAATTTGAAAGAAATTGTATTGAGAAGTACTCTATATGGAGTTAGAGACGCATCTATTTGCGTCAGAGGTCCTAGACACGTAACTGCTCAAGATATCATCTCACCACCTTCTGTGGAAATAGTGGACACAACACAGCATATAGCTAACCTGACGGAACCAATTGATTTGTGTATTGAATTACAAATCAATAGGGATCGCGGATATCGTATGAAACCCACAAAAAACTCTCAAGATGGAAGTTACCCTATAGATGCCATATTCATGCCTATTCGAAATGCAAATCATAGTATTCATTCTTATGGGGATGGAAATGAAAAACAAGAGATACTTTTTCTAGAAATATGGACAAACGGGAGTTTAACTCCTAAGGAAGCACTTTATGAAGCTTCTCGTAATTTGATTGATTTATTTATTCCTTTTCTACATGCGGAGGAAGAGGGCATTAATTTCACGGAAAATAAAAACAGGTTTACTCTATCCCCTTTTACCTTTCAAGATAGATTAACTAATTTAAAGAAAAACAAAAAAATAATTCCATTGAAATTTATTTTTATTGACCAGTTAGAATTGCCTTCCAGGACCTATAATTGTCTCAAAAGATCTAATATACATACATTATTGGACCTTTTGAGTAATAGTAATAGTCAAGAAGACCTTATGAGAATTGAATATTTTCGCATAGAAGATGTAAAACAGATATTGGACACCCTACCAGAAGCATTTCACAATTGATTTACTTAATAAAAAATTTTCATTTTAAATCCATTCTATAATAATAATATATATAAATGATATATTATTATTATAGAATGGATTTAGTTTTTAATCTTCAGCACGATCCATACTCAGCTCAAAATGGAATATAATCAAATTAATGTATCTAAAGTCTTGCTTCAAAGTAAATCGTCCTTAGATACATAATACTTATGTACGCTATTTCAAAGTTTAATTGATTTGAATTTGAAAAAGACCTAAAGTGAGGGATTTATCAATAGGTAATGTTGCTCCAATACCTAACCAAAGAGCTACTGCGGTACCGATAAAAAAGACTGTTGTAGCTACTGGACGACGAAATGGATTTTGGAATTTATTAACATTCTCCAAAAAGGGTACTGTCAATAATCCTGTTGGTACTGAAACCATTAAAAGAACACCCAATAACTTATTGGGTACTGTACGGAGTATTTGAAATACGGGAAAGAAGTACCATTCAGGTAATATTTCCAAAGGAGTCGCAAATGGATCCGCCGGTTCACCAATCATTGACGGTTCTAGAACCGCTAAGCCCACGTTACACGCAATAGTACCTAGAATTACTACCGGAAAAATATATAAAAGATCATTGGGCCATGCGGGTTCTCCATAATAATTATGCCCCATCCCTTTCGCCAATTTAGCTCTTAATACAGGATCATTCAAATCAGGTTTTTTTGTTATTGGGATAGGTGAATTCTTAATTCTTATGGATCCATCCCCCGAAGGAACCGGACATGATAATTTTTAATCATCCGGCTCGAGCAAGAATCAAAGGAATAATAGAAATGGATCCGTATCAAATCTATATTTCATATATATCCGTGCTATATATTAATATATAATAACTCGATGTAAGATAAGAAATGCCCGATTCAATTTTCCGAAGTTGCAATTAGTCATTGAAAAGAATTAAGTTCTTACAGATAAATGCTCAATATCCAAGTAGGCTTACAAATTTGATCATGATCAAGTGCTTTTTGGATTGTCTCATGTCTTTTGATTGTTATTTATCCCCGTAACATTTCGATTTTATTACATACAAACAAAGTATTTACTTGTTACTAATAAAGTCTAGCCTCTGTTCTTCCTTAGATCCCTTATTTCACTCCGATAGTATCATAGATTTGGATCAATGCATAGGAAATGAATGCATTTCTATACTATAAATAAAATTAAAATAAGTAAGTGGAATAGATACAACATTAGGTCGTGCCACATTGTTTATTCTATGGGATCTTGCGGAGCCTACTCATACATGACATGATTCGGGTATGATCATAGAAAAAATTCTCCTCAAGTGAACCGGCATATCCCTACTATGTAGGGGAACTTACGTGGTGGTTGGATGCGGAGACACATTTTATTTGGTTGTAAATTCCAACGTGGCAGATCAAATCATATATCTGCATGGCCCAATCAATAGTTCAAGTCACACACTCCCATAATCCATCTTCTCTTCAGAGAATCCACTTCAACTATTGGTATCAAATAAGAAATACAATACTTCAGAGTTGAAGAGAGGTATCCAACCAAATAATATGTCTTATTTTTCAATAATCCATATTTGTAGCAATGAAATACAAGACTATTTTTTCTTCCTCCCCGAAATGATATATAATCAATTACAAATATATATATGATATATTTTCTCTATAAAGGACCTGAAATACCTTGCTTACGTATCATTGGGAAGTGCATTAACATAAATACGGCAGTAAGAAGAGGCAATACAAAAGTGTGTAAACTATAAAAACGGGTCAAAGTGGATTGGCCCACACTAGCACTTCCGCGTAATAGCTCTACCAAAGGTAATCCTATTACGGGAATCGCTTCAGGTACGCCTGTCACAATTTTGACTGCCCAATAACCAATTTGGTCCCGAGGTAAAGAATAACCAGTTACACCAAAAGACGCAGTCAATACGGCCAGAATCACACCTGTAACCCAAGTTAATTCGCGAGGTTTTTTAAATCCCCCTGTGAGATACACACGAAATACGTGCAAGATCATCATTAGAACCATCATACTTGCTGACCATCGATGAACTGATCGGATTAACCAACCAAAGTTAGCCTCAGTCATTATGTATTGAACAGAGGAAAAAGCCTCTGTAACGGTTGGACGATAGTAAAAAGTCATAGCAAAACCTGTGGCTACTTGTACTAAAAAACAAGTAAGTGTGATCCCCCCTAGACAATAAAATATGTTGACATGAGGAGGAACATATTTACTAGTTATATCATCTGCAATCGCCTGAATCTCGAGACGTTCTTCGAACCAATCATATACTTTATTGGGATAGGTAACCAAAAAATAGACCCCCCCTGAGAACCGTATATGAGAATTTAACCTCGTACGGCTCAAGCAGAAACAACACAAATCAAATACGGATTTTAACGGATATGTAATAGAAAGTTCAAATTCAAATTAGCCACTTGATTCAATTTGCCCCAAAAATACCAAATAACAAAAATCCGGAATCTCTTCTTTGTGATGATAATGCCAAAAATATCAAGTTGGCTCCCTCGTTCGTCTTTTTATTTATGTTAATTGTTAAAATAAAGGCCTCTTGAATCTTCTCTTTCCTATTATTTTTTATTTGTTCTTTTTTGTGTAATAATACAGATTGACTCTTGTTTTACTAGTTATTGATAGGAATTCCCTTGTTGAGACCCTGTCAATCAATTGACACCTCAGATTCATACTAGAACCACGATGATTTAATAAAGCCCACGCTAAACGCAAAGGTTCTGTGAGTTAAGAACCATTTGATCATCACTTCTCCAATTTCAATGAATGGATGTTATTAATAATTCAAATTTGCATTTTTTTTTTTTTTTGAGTCCGGTCGCGAGGTCTGACTGAATAGTAAGTATGAATCATAGTTCAAATATTTCTTTTCTTGATCTATTCTACAATATTCATATTCCGTGCTCCAGATACTAGAATAAATATCCGACGAGGTAGAATCATCTTGATAGAGATGACAGACTATTCTCTGTATTATCAATAGGATCAATTATAACAAGTCACACACTCATATTCCGGAAATACCGAAACAAAAAAATTCCACGGTCGAACTACCAGAATGAGAAATCTGAGTCTTAAGTGCGTTTTTATTTTTTTATTGAAAAACTAGAACTAGGACTTTATAGTCCTCAGGAACCTAATTCATTGAAATTCCATCCAATAAAACGGATGAATTATAAATTTCCAAAATGATAGATAGAAATATCGCAAACAGAGCCATTGCGACCCCCATAAGTGGTGTAGTCCCCCAGCCCGGAGCTACTTTACCATATTCCGAATTCAATGGTTTCAATAAACTTCCTATATTAGTTTGTCTTGGCCTAGATTTAGAACTATCCTCAACGGTTTGTGTAGCCATAAATCTTATTTAATGATTGGTTAAGATCTGTTGACTTTGTATACCATTTGGTTGTAGTTGTAAATAAACTATCTTATCGTAGATCCATTGTGATCCTTAAATTATCTAGAAATGGAAACAGCAACCCTAGTCGCCATCTTCATATCTGGTTTACTTGTAAGCTTTACTGGGTACGCCTTATATACCGCTTTTGGGCAACCCTCTCAACAATTAAGAGATCCATTCGAAGAACACGGGGACTAATTGAAGTAATGAGCCTACCAATGGTAGGCTCATTACTTCAAATTAAGATGATCAAAAATCATTTTTTAGTCGGAACCTTAGGTGGTTCTCGAAAAAAGATAGCGAAAAAAATTATCCCTAAAGTCGAGACTAAGAGAAATGTATAAACCAATGCTTCCATAGATTTGATCGTGGTTTACAATTATAGCTTCCACACCTATTCATTTTGGATCATTTACTATAGTAAAGAAAGGGAAAGAATTAAAGATGGCGATTCAATCAAGTCACGATTTTTCTGGTACCTTATGTCATCAAAATGTCATCAAATAAAAAAAGTGGAGACGAAAGATACCAGAGTAATATTCTATCAGACTACTTGTCTTCTTGTAGTTGGATCTCCAAGTTTTTGGAATGCTCCAAATTCTACTTGAGAATCCAAATCTGGATCAATACCAGCAAAAACATCTCTGAACAAGGTTCTAGCGCCATGCCAAATGTGTCCGAAAAAGAAGAGCAAAGCAAATGTAGCATGCCCAAAAGTGAACCAACCCCTTGGACTGCTCCGAAAAACACCATCGGATTTCAAAGTAGCTCGGTCTAATTCAAAAATTTCACCTAATTGGGCGCGTCTAGCATATTTTTTCACAGTAGCAGGATCACTATAACTGACTCCATTGAGTTCGCCACCATAGAACTCGACAGTTACACCTACTTGTTCGACACTATACTTGGATTCTGCCCTTCTAAAAGGAACATCGGCTCTCACAATTCCGTCTCCGTCTACCAAAACTACGGGGAATGTTTCAAAAAAAGTGGGCATACGACGTACAAAAAGCTCGCGGCCTTCTTTATCTCTAAAGATGGGGTGTCCTAACCATCCAACAGCTATTCCATCCCCGCTGTCCATTGAGCCGGCTCTGAATAATCCCCCTTTTGCCGGATTATTACCAATGTAATCATAAAAAGCTAATTTTTCGGGGATTTTAGACCAAGCTTCCGAAAAACTCAGATTTTCAGCTAGTCCTGTGCCAACTCTTCGATATATTTCTTGCTGGAAGTATCCCTGATCCCACTGATAACGAGTGGGGCCAAATAATTCGATTGGGGTAGTTGCTGAACCATACCACATAGTTCCAGCAACTACGAAAGCTGCGAAAAAAACAGCAGCGATACTGCTGGAAAGTACAGTTTCAATATTGCCCATACGTAATCCTTTGTATAGACGTTGAGGCGGACGGACACTAAGATGAAATAAACCCGCTAATATGCCCAATGTACCCGCTGCAATATGATGAGAGGCTATTCCTCCCGAAACAAAAGGATCAAAACCTTCTGCGCCCCACGCTGGATTTACAGATTGTACTTTTCCAGTTAGCCCATAAGGATCGGACACCCATATTCCAGGACCATACAAGCCTGTTACATGAAATGCGCCAAAGCCAAAGCAAGCCAACCCTGAGAGAAATAAATGAATTCCAAAGATCTTGGGCAAATCCAAAGAAGGTTTTCCGGTACGTTCATCAGAGAATATTTCTAGATCCCAATACACCCAATGCCAGATAGCTGCCAAGAAGCACAAGCCAGAAAACACAATATGTGCCCCTGCCACACCTTCGTAACTCCAAATACCCGGATTCGGTATAGTTCCTCCTGAAATATTCCACCCACCCCATGAATTGGTTATTCCTAAACGAGTCATAAAGGGTATAACGAACATACCCTGTCTCCACATTGGATCAAGAACCGGGTCAGAAGGATCAAAAACTGCTAATTCGTATAGAGCCATCGAGCCGGCCCAACCAGAAACTAGAGCTGTATGCATTATATGGACAGAAAGCAACCGACCGGGATCATTCAATACGACAGTATGAACACGATACCAAGGTAAACCCATGGAAATACCCCTTTTTTATCAAATATCAAAGAAAAATGGACACTATGTAACTTTATCGCATTGAAAAGACTATACTATATTATGTACCTAACCTTTTCAGTAGATTTTGTATAAGAAAGGGTTAAGATTTATTTCGTTCCATTGAAAATAACGGAACAATTTTGTTCGTAAGAACAAAGAGAAGCAGATCTATTCTATACTCGATAAGTACCAATACGCAATGGGGGTTGGGCCCCCTTTTTTTGTAGAATGAATGCGTAGATACTTGTTTATCATTCAAATGATCGACCCGCTCGTGAAAATTCTTTATTCATTCTGTCTTCTTCCGGAAATCTTCACCCAATCCATGTATCCAATTTATGTTTAAAATAGAATAAACAGAAAAAAATGAAGACAATAAATTCATTGGTACGTTTCCATATTAAAGTGAAGTATAGTACTTAACTTTTTTCTTTAATTTAATGCCCGTTGGTGTTCCAAAAGTACCTTTTCGGAATCCTGGAGAGGAAGACGCAGTTTGGGTTGACGTATAGTGCGGCTTGTCAGATATATTAGGTCATATGGGGTTTACCCGTTGTCTCCACCGATCGGGATATCCTCCGTTTCGCCCAAGAAATATTGATTGAACCATCAATTATTCGGAGCGTGAAGTGCAATTAGATCCATTTATATTGGGGATCAATATTATTAAGAATTTATGGTTAACTTGTAACGATAAAATAAAGTATCCAGGCTCCGTTCATAAAATATCAAATTGGTAATATATGTGATTACTATTTGTATCATAAACATTCTTTATTTATATTTAATTTATGCTTTCTATATATTATTAGGAGTGATCTCAAATTGCCATTGAATGGCATGGAATAATAAGATGAATACATGGAATAATTTGAGGGAAAGCATGAAATGAAACATAAAAAAAAAGAAGCGGTACTGAGATAATTTGCCCTATATGTGCAAATAGAATTTGGACAAATCTTTACCCGGAGTAGAACACGAACCTAAAAGAATTGAAAGGGCCCATTCAAGAACAAGAAAATGACATCGTGATTTGAATTTCGATGAAATAATACATCAATGAGAGGTTAGTTTAATAAGTTCAATAATTTTTTTTGATAAGGAAGAGAAAGGGAACCAAAACTCATGTTTTTGAAAAATCGAAGAAAAGCCCTTCTTTAGAAAAACAAAAACCTGTTACAAAAAATAAATAAAGACTGTAATTGATACATTGATTGATTTTTTTTTCGCAATTTTTTGAACCGTATGCATCCAAAGGTGCACGTACGGTTCCTAAGGGATACAATTTTGTCCTAATCAACCGACTTCATCGAGAAAGATTACTTTTTTTAGGCCAAGAAGTTGATAGCGAGATCTCCAATCAACTTGTGGGTCTCATGGTATATCTCAGTATAGAAGATAATACTAGGGATTTTTATTTGTTTATAAACTCTCCCGGCGGATGGGTAATACCAGGAATAGCCATTTATGATACTATGCAATTTGTGCCACCCGATGTACATACAATATGCATGGGATTAGCTGCTTCAATGGGATCTTTCATTCTGGTTGGAGGAGAAATTACCAAACGTCTAGCATTCCCTCACGCTTGGCGCCAATGAGTTAAAAAAAAAGACTATGCCTTCGCCATATCAAATATAAATAATCGAATTAGGAAAAATTAAGTAATAATAGCATGGCACTTTGAGTTCGATATGAACAAACCATTATTGTTTTTTATAACATGAGATTTTGTATCGAGATAGTAGTATGAAATGCGATTTTATCTTATGTGTCGGGAGGACATTTTAGCGTCACAAATCATTTTTTCCTTATTTGATCATATCAGAAAGACACTTTGGGATTGCCAAATCACAAACTAGATAAATATATAAATATCTAATATAAAGCAACAGAACCATCGTAGTATTTTTTTACTCTTATGAAAAGAAGGATGGCAAATGGATTATTCAACAATCTGGCTGGATCGGATAGATTCTATTTCTTCCCCTCTTCTCTGGGGGAGGGAAGGGGTTAGTAAATTCCATTGCAGAGCCGTATGCAATGCACAAAAGGTGCCTGTACGGTTGTTCAATTCTATTTTTTTCTTCTTTTTTTATCCCTTTAATTTAAATCCCATCATGCGAGATAGAAGAACCATTCATGATGTTATCTCAATATCATCAGGGTTATGATTCACCAACCTGCTAGTTCTTTTTATGAGGCACAGGCAGGAGAATTTATCCTGGAAGCGGAAGAACTGTTGAAACTTCGCGAAAACCTCACAAAAGTTTATGTACAAAGAACAGGCAACCCTTTGTGGGTTATATCCGAAGACATGGAAAGAGATGTTTTTATGTCGGCAACAGAAGCCCAAGCCCATGGCATTGTTGATCTTGTAGCGGTTGAAAATGAAAATACTTCGGATTTCGTATAAATCCATGATTCCGTTTTATTTTCAACCATAATTCGAATTTGACACGATTTGATATCTTATATTGAATCGAAATAATTAATAATCATCAATCAGGTTAAGATCGATCTAAACCAACCCATTCTATAATATAATTTTATATATCCGACATGCCAACTATTAAACAACTTATTAGAAACACAAGACAGCCAATAAAAAATGTCACGAAATCCCCCGCTCTTCGAGGATGTCCTCAGCGTCGAGGAACATGTACTAGGGTGTATGTGCGACTCGTTCAGATCATGAGCTCGAGCAAATGAGACAATTTTTCCAGTATCAATGATTAATACCAATGAATAGATAGAGTAAAAGAACGCCATTTACTATCTAAAATGGGGATATATTATATACCCTTATTGTTTCTTGTATATTGTGTATGGAATTTATGGTTTTCATTGGTGCAAATCCAACCACCTCAATTTGAGATGAGAAGCAATTCTCCATTGGTAGCAAATGGTTATCCATTAAGCGGAGGAAATGGTATTATAAGGATAAGAAGCAAAACAAAAAGGTTATGCCCATATTCTTGAAAGAACGGACTAACAGGGTCAGCTACCTAGCCAACTTTCATAATTAAATGCCGTCACTGTATGGATAGCTCTTATTGTGAAAAGGCCTATTACTGTATAATTAATGGGTAGAGCTAAAGAATGTTAACTATACAAGTTAACAATACCATTTGATTAAATTGAGAGATGAGGCTCCGGCGCATAGAGAGGGCCTCACCGTTTAAGAAGTAACCATAGAAACGAAGGAACCCACTATTTTTTTGTATAGTATTTGGTAGAATTTCTTAGTTCCAGGTGAACCAAATGTCTGGCCTGGAAAGAATAAAAATAAAAAATAGTGGTTGGGAAGGTCATAGTAGCAAAAGCCATTGGAATTTATATTTTATATATTGGAATAATCCGTTTTGTTATTAACCGACCGGGGGGACAAATAATGACTGAAAGAAGAGAATTCAATTAGTTATTCATTAAAGTTTAATTTGATTCAATGACCAGAGTTAAACGAGGGTATACAGCTCGGAGACGTCGAACAAAAATTCGTGTATTTGCATCAACAGGGGCTCATTCAAGACTTACACGAACAATTACTCAACATAAAATGAGAGCTTTGGTTTCCTCTCATCGAGATAGGGGCAGGCAAAAGATAAATTTTCGTCGTTTGTGGATCACTCGGATAAATGCAGTAACTCGCGAGAATAAAGTATTCCATAGTTATAGTCGATTAATACACAATCTATACAAGGGGCAATTGCTTCTTAATCGTAAAATACTTGCGCAAATAGCTATATCAAATAAGAATTGTCTTTACATGATTTCCAATAAAATCATAAAATAAAGGAAATTATAAAGTAATATACAGGAATGATTGAACAAGAATTCCCCGGAGAATGAACTCCGGGAAGATAGAATAAACTAAATTGAGATAAAATTTAAGATAAGAAAAGTAATAGGAATGAACGAACATGCTTCAATAAAAAAATTGCTTATCCCCCTTTTTTTGTTTCTTACAAGAATTAAACCTGGATTCTGGGCCTTTTCGAGCAAAACATCCAATCTATTTGAGCTTGAATTCCAATTGGAGTTTTGAGTCAATTGAGGAATATGCCTATTTATTTCTGGCTCTAGGACCCGCAGTTCTAGGGGTCGACTCGGTTCTCTCAAATTGTTTCTCATTATTAAGAAAAGGTAACGAAGATAAAATACGAGCTTGTTTTATAGCAATAGTAATTAATCGTTGTTGTTTCAAGGTTAATTTATTTACCCGTCTAGATAATATTTTTCCTTGTTCACTAATAAATCGACTAATTAAACTCATGTTTCTATAATCAATTCGATCCCCCGAGACAATTGGGGGCAAACGCCGACGAAAAGAAAGCTTGGATTTACGAAAAGGTTGCTTAGATTTATCCATGGTTTATTCCTTATTTCTAAAATTCGATTTCTTTATTAATTTAAGATCCGGCCGAAGTAGGGTTTTATTTGTATAATTTATAATTTTAATATAATTATTATTATATTATGATTATGTTATATGTTCTTCCTCTTTCTGCTCTTTGAGTTAGAATGGAAAGATTGCACATATGTTATGTTCCGTTCGATCTATTTCTTTATTTCCCCATGAATCGTATGCCTGTGACAATAAAGACAAAATTTTCTCAATTCTAATCGACTGGGTGTATTGTGTCGATTCTTTTGAGTAATATATCTAGAAATACCCCGCGATTCTTTATTGACACCATTTCGGGCACAACAACAAGTACATTCCAAAATAACTATGACCCTTACATCTTTACCCTTGGCCATGAACCCCCTTTGGATCGACTTAACTTTTCTTTCTTTTTTCGATCTGAAAATAAAAAGAACAAAAAATTAATAGAAGTTACTAATTTGAAATTAATTTTCTAAAGATTTCATTGTAATTAATATTAATTAATTGAATTAATTAAGAGTAATAATTAAAATGAAATAGATTGAAGATATATATTTTTTTATTTAATTTTATTTAAATATCAATTATATAATATAATATTATATATAATTTTAAGTAATACAATTTTTTTCTAACTCTCAATTATTCCTAATACTAATACCAATATTTCATTTATGTATCTTCTTTACTATGTTATGATTTCGTGGAGCCTCTCCTAGACTGGACCCGCATTTCCATTTATGTTTTTCCAAATATCATTTTATTAGATCAACTTTTTGCTTGGGTTTAATACATTTTTTTTTAATCACGTCACATAGAATTAAATCTCTAATTTATTTATTTTTTGCATATTAATAACTAGAATCAAAAAAAAGGAAATGACAAGGCGTCTGGGAATAAACGATTAATCTCTATCAATAGACCCGCTAAAGACCCAAACCATAG